AAATTTCATTGTTGCCGGTATTGACATGTAGAACGGGACTCTATCTTTATTCTCGTCCGATTAATCAGTTCTTCAAAAGATCTATCAGATTATGGAGTGAATGGTTTGATCAATGAATATTCGATTCTTTCTTCAATATGGAATCGATTGACAACAATTCTTCTGTATTATGTATATAGGTTTATCCTTCTTTCTGAAGTTTCGATAGAAGGATTCCTCTACTAACGTAAGACAATCAACTCCATTCGTTAGAACAGCTTCCATCGAGTCTCTGCACCTATCCTTTTTTATTTTCGCTTTCTGAACCTTTGTTTGTTTTCGGAAAACGTGATTTGGCTCAGGATTGCCCATTTTTATTAATTCCAGGGTTTCTCTGAATTTGAAAGTTCTCACTTAGTAAGTTTCCATACCAAGGCTCAATCCAATTAAGTCCGTAGCGTCTACCGATTTCGCCATATCCCCCTTTTTGAGATGAAAATCTCATTGTGATCTCGTTCCCTTTTTTTTATACCGGTAGCATTGAATTCATTAGATAGATGCCGATTCCTGTCTCGAAAAAGTGTTTTCTCCTCTTTGTCTTTGATTTCTTGTCTATCTTCTTTCATCTTCTATATCTATAGGAGGCTCATATTCGGTCTAATCAAAAACGATTTTATCATTTCTGTATCGGCAATTCAATATAGGTGGATACATACGCTATACATCTGTCTCTCTTCCACTCATTTCCCCATGAAATTTAGAATACTTGAACGGTCGATTCTTTTTTTTTTTATGATTTGATTTTTGAATTCAAAAATCAAATCATATTAAAATAAAATATATATTTAATTGTGATAAAAAAAAGGAAATTCTATATCGCTAGATTAATCGTTATCTTCTATAATATTTAACAGTTATTTCAAATTCTATATTCTATTCTTTAATATATTCATATTCATTATGAATAGCGAATATGAATAGCTAAGAATTAAAATAGTATAATAGTGAATAGCAAAGATTCTAAGAGTTTATTGAATTCCTATGCATGTGGAATTTATGTTATGTGAGCCTGCTTAGCTCAGAGGTTAGAGCATCGCATTTGTAATGCGATGGTCATCGGTTCGATTCCGATAGTCGGCTTTTCTCTATTTATTTTATTCGATGTTTTACATGATTGATAATGCATCTTTGATTTCAAAGAATATTGAAAAAAATGTCTTCCTCTTTTGGCAAAAGCCATTTATTTATTATGCGATAGGAATTTCCAACTATCTCACGAAAATAATCCTTTTCTTTTTCTATATATAGAATATAAAGATCTGGATATTTATCCAACTCATCTCATTATTCTTTAATAGAATAATACTTCAGTAAATTTCGCTTTATTTAGAATTTAGTTCATTTTTAGTTTAGGTTTATTCTGTAGAATGAAATTTCATCAATAAGAATTAATAATTAAATATAAATAAGAAGAAGGAGTCTTTATGTCGCGTTACCGAGGTCCTCGTTTCAAAAAAATACGCCGCCTGGGGGCTTTACCAGGGCTAACTAATAAAAGGCCCAGAGCTGGAAGTGATCTTAGAAACCAATCGCGTTCCGGGAAAAAATCCCAATATCGAATTCGCCTAGAAGAAAAACAAAAATTGCGTTTTCATTATGGTCTTACAGAACGACAATTACTTAAATACGTTCGTATCGCCGGAAAAGCAAAAGGGTCAACAGGTCAGGTTTTATTACAATTACTTGAAATGCGCCTGGATAACATTCTTTTTCGGTTGGGTATGGCTCCGACTATTCCGGGAGCTCGCCAATTAGTTAATCATAGACATATTTTAGTCAATGGTCGTATAGTAGATATACCAAGTTATCGCTGCAAACCCCGAGATACTATTGCGGCGAGGGATGAACAAAAATCTAAAGCTCTAATTCAAAATTCTCTGGATTCATCCCCCCATGAGGAATTGCCAAACCATTTGACTCTTCAACCATTCCAATATAAAGGATTAGTCAATCAAATAATAGATAGTAAATGGGTCGGTTTGAAAATAAATGAATTGCTAGTTGTAGAATATTATTCTCGTCAGACTTAAACCTAACAAAAAGGAAAATCAACACTAATAAGAAGAAGGGTTCGCCCATTTTGCTCCCTTTCGGCGAAGTAAATTAACCTAAGGTTAAGATAAATAAGGGTTTGATCCGGATTTTTCTTCCATTTAGGTATCATAGACCGAGAGGGGGATTTTCATTCCTTGTCTACTCTACTCTTTTCTTTCACAGTATTTTCCGTACCACAGCCATTAGGAATAGAGAATCCTTATCAAAGAAAGGTCTAACTGTTGGAATAGTCGTATCCATTGCTATTTGATCTATTGTAGTTAGTAAGATCGATGAATTAGGTGAAGATACGGAAAGAGAGGGATTCGAACCCTCGGTAAGCAAAAGCCTACATAGCAGTTCCAATGCTACGCCTTCAACCACTCGGCCATCTCTCCTACATAATGATTATGACCCAAAAACCTAA